ATATTAATTTATATAATAACATAATAACAAAAAAAAATATAACAAACAGGTACCCATTCTATGACAACTATTAACTTTCCCTCTATTCTTGTGCCTTTAGTAGGCCTAGTATTTCCGGCAATTGCAATGGCTTCTTTATTTCTTCATGTTCAAAAAAACAAGATTGTTTAAGCCCTGTGGCCAAAATCTATGTTTTAAAAACTTAGGCTTGAATCCTAACACATATATCTATTTAGCAGAATCATATCATATACTACGTGATTTTTTACGAGCATAACAGAAAGAGCCCTTATACATGATACATGTAGAAATATAGTATATAGAGGTAGAGTTTTTCTAACTAATTGGGTGAATCACTGGTAAACTAAAAAAAAAAAGATAAAAAAAGGTAAAGTTTCACATCAGATTATAATACTAGTTGATGAGAGTTACATTGAAAACACAAAAAAGTAAGGAAAGTGCAATTACTTTGGTGTCTTCTTTTAATTTTAATTAAATGGAATCAGATCTATTATGAATTGTCGATCAGAACGTATATGGATAGAACTTATAACAGGATCTCGAAAAATAAGTAATTTAGGCTGGGCCATTATCCTTTTTATAGGTTCATTAGGATTCGTATTGGTTGGAATTTCTAGTTATCTGGGTAGGAATTTTATATCCTTATTTCCCCCCCAGCAAATTCTTTTTTTTCCACAAGGGATCGTGATGTCTTTCTATGGAATCGCCGGCCTCTTTATTAGCTCCTATTTGTGGTGTACAATTTCGTTGAATGTAGGTAGTGGTTATGATTTTTTCGATAAAAAAGAAGGAATAGTATGTATTTTTCGTTGGGGATTTCCTGGAAAAAACCGTCGCATCTGTCTCCGATTTCTTATAAAAGATATTCAGTCTATTAGAATAGAATTTAAAGAGGGCATTTATACTCGTCGTGTCCTTTATCTGGAAATAAGAGGCCAGGGGGCCATTCCTTTGACCCGTACGGATGAAAATTTGACTCCACGAGAAATAGAACAAAAAGCTGCTGAATTGGCCTATTTCTTGCGTGTACCAATTGAAGTATTTTGAAATGATAAATACTTTCTTTCTTAACCCAGAGTAAAATAAAAAATCTACAATACTCTTTTTCAAACTTTTTCGACGGCATACCTACCTTAATGGAAATTTTATCAGAACGCCCACTAGAGTCAAAGCCGACGTATACAGAACAACCAAAAAAGGTAAACTTTTTTGTCTATAAATACAACGAAGGGGTCTTTGGATGGTAATGGTAATAAACTCAATGCTAGTAAAAAAAAAAAAAAAAAAAGAATTGATGGGCTCATCCCATATATAAAATATAAATTATAAATGAATTCTTTTTTTTTTTACTTAGTATCGGGAATTGATAGGTTAGATCTAATACACGAAATCATCTCCAATTTTTCCATTATTTCGTTTTTAGCAATGTTCGCTTTAATAATAAACCACTTGGATTTTTTATAATTATAACGAGACTTATATTTTTTTATCTCTTGTTTTGACTCTTTTTTTTTACTTTATCACATTCAAATCCTCAATTCTTTTTTTGTACTATGCTTAACTCGTGAAATTTTTCGCAATATTTTAGAGTTTGGTAGAAAGTAAATTCTTTCGTCGTGAAAAAAAATGTATTAATTTAAAATTGATGTGGCTATGACGCGTATTCATCGAAGTAATGGAATTTTTTTGTGACCAATTATAATATCTGAAAACACGCATTTTATTCATTCGAATTAGAAGTGTACTCTTTGTCTAGTTCTGTATTCTTTCAAGATTCAAGACCTAACAAAAAAGAGACTAAATGCATGGATTGGCTACTTGTAATAGACTTCATGTTTGATAGAACTACTAGATCTAGATAGAGTCGACGAATGCGACGAATTCATAAACAAATTAGAGATGAAAAATTTGAAAAAAAAGAAAAAATTTATTACTTTTCTATATCTTGTATCTATAGTCTTTTTACCTTGGTGGATCGCGTTATCATGTCAAAAAAGTCTGGAATCCTGGGTTACTAATTGGTGGAATACTAAGAAATTGGAAACTTTTTTGAATGATATTCAAGAAAAGAGTTTTCTAGACAAATTAATGGAATTAGAAGAGCTGCGCTTGTTGGACGAAATGGTAAAGGAATACCCGGAAACGCATCTACAAAAACTTCGTATCGGAATCCACAACGAAACGATTCAATTTATCAAGATGTATAATGAGGATTGTATCCATATGATTTTCCAATTCTCGACAAATATAATATGTTTCTTTATTTTAAGCAGTTATTCTATTCTGGCGAATAAAGAACTTATTCTTATTAATTCTTGGGTTCAGGAATTCCTATATAACTTAAGTGACACAATAAAAGCTTTTTCTATTCTGTTATTAACGGATTTATGTATTGGATTTCATTCGCCCCACGGTTGGGAACTAATGATTGGCTCTATCTACAAAGATTTTGGATTTGCTCATAATGATCAAATTATATCGGGTCTTGTTTCCACCTTTCCAGTCATTCTTGATACAATTTTTAAATATTGGATTTTCCACTATTTAAATCGTGTATCCCCATCACTTGTAGTGATTTATCATTCACTGAATGACTGAAAAGAAAAAAGATAATAAGGATATAAATAAAATTATAATTTTCAATTATAATGTTTCTTTTTTTTTTACATAAACATAAGAAAACCATTCAAAATGATACTTTATCTTTCCATTTTTAACCATCCAAGGCGGGCCGATCTTTCTATATTCCAGTAATATTTTTTCTTATTTCATTAAATTAAGTTTAAATTTAAAGAAGTAAATAGCAGAATCGCGGATAGGAAACTATACTAGCAACCTACCCAATTTATTGTAGAAATTTTCGGGATAAATGATTGGACCATGCAAATGCAAACTATAAATACTTTTTCTTGGATAAAAGAACAGATTACTCAATTGATTTCCGTCTCGCTCATGATATATATAATGACTAAGCCCTTCAGTTCAAACGCGTATCCCATTTTTGCCCAGCAAGGCTACGAAAATCCGCGAGAAGCGACTGGGCGCATTGTATGTGCTAATTGCCATTTAGCTAACAAGCCCGTGGATATTGAGGTTCCCCAAGCGATTCTTCCGGATACCGTATTTGAAGCAGTTGTTCGAATTCCTTATGATATGCAATTAAAACAAGTTCTTGCTAACGGCAAGAAAGGGGGATTGAATGTCGGGGCCGTTCTTATTTTACCTGAGGGATTTGAATTAGCCCCGGCCGATCGTATTTCTCCAGAGATGAAAGAAAAGGTGGGAAATCTTTCTTTTCAGAGTTACCGTCCGAATAAAAAAAATATTATTGTGATAGGTCCTATTACTGGTCAAAAATATAGTGAAATCACCTTTCCTATTCTTTCCCCCGACCCTGCTACTAAGAAAGATATTTACTTTTTAAAATATCCTATATATGTAGGTGGTAACAGAGGGAGGGGTCAGATTTATCCTGACGGAAGCAAGAGTAATAATACAGTTTATAATGCCACAGCAACAGGTATAGTAAAGAAAATTTTACGAAAAGAAAAAGGCGGATACGAAATAAGCATAGCGGATGCCTTGGATGGACGTGAAGTGGTTGATATTATCCCTCCAGGACCAGAGCTTCTTGTTTCAGAGGGTGAATCTATCAAACTTGATCAACCATTAACGAGTAATCCTAATGTGGGTGGATTTGGTCAGGGAGACGCAGAAATAGTCCTTCAAGACCCATTACGCGTACAAGGTCTTTTGTTCTTCTTTGCATCTGTTATTTTGGCACAAATTTTTTTGGTTCTTAAAAAGAAACAGTTTGAGAAAGTTCAATTGTCCGAAATGAATTTCTAGATTCGTGGATTTATAAACATAAAGATCGTAACAAGAAGATAATTCGTATTGACAATTCTTTGACAATTTTAGACGATCAATAAAAAATTCTTAAAAAGTTTATTTATATTTTTGTCTTCATTTACAATAAGTCTGAAATTTTTACTTTAATAATACATTACATTATTAGTTATAATATAACTATCGCGAAGAAAACTATTTTACTTTTTCACCTTTTTCAATCGAAATTGGAATGATGTTACTATTATCATCATATATCATATGGATCAAAAGTTTTTTATTCCAGAATAAAATTCAACTAGATACTAGCCTAAGCAGAGAATATAACGAAAAAGATAAATGAAAGGAAAATTTATTATAGGGGGATTCCTTGCCTTCCTGGTCTTTGACACACGACAAGTAAAGTATGCTAAAATGCCTTGTCGTGTGTCAAAATAATAATGAGTAATGATTACATTCGTCAAAGACTTAGGAAGAATTTTTATTTTTTCGTTATTTATTATTATTGGTAAACGTATAATTGAAATTTAAAGGAGTGGACAAATTGAGGAAATCAAATTTATTGAACAAATGAAACTTCTTGCAGTTTATTTAATCTATAAAAATAGAGAGTCTATTGTGTCATTGACTAAATTAAAATATTCCCTTTTTTCGAACAATTTACGAAGGGTCAATTACGTACTATCGAGGAATAGATGTTCTGAATGACCAAATCTATATCTCTTAAAAAAAATAAAGGGGGCTCTTTTCTCATTTATACGAAAGTATTTTTTATGATTTATGATATTTTAATTCTTAATTTAATGGGGCCTTCCTTCCCCCTCGACTTAGACAAACAACGAAGGGGAAGGTCCCGTTGAGTTCTTATACTTTCATATCTATTCCTCGGTTGATCCAATTACTATAGCGATGAGCCCAATCCAGAATATGAACCATAAAAGAAAATACCTACTAAACCGATCACAAGAATACCAGCTACAGTACCTATTATCCAAAGAGGAATCCTTCCAGTAGTATCGGCCATTTAACCCACTTCCCTCCACATTTCATCAAGTGGTCGTGCTAGAGACATAAACAGTCATTGATAATTATGAAACGAAGGCCTTCCGAATGAGATAAGAGAGTTTCAA